TGATTATCATATTAGAATATTCAGTGCCGAGTGTTTTTTGTGAAAATTTTATTTGGTCTTTACAGGCTAATGTTGAGTTGAAAAAAATGTAAAAATTGGTGCATATATATATATATATATATATATGCGGGATAGCAACCCATATTTCAACTTGTTGGTTTAACACGTCTTGAGTCCTCTTGGTTTCGGGGTTTGACAAGGAAAACAGGATTTATGGGGCGTAGGGGGGTAGGGGGGTTTGACGCGCAAAAACAGAGGGGGCATATATAGCAAGTATAGTTGAACAAGAGATAGATATGTTATGCACTTGAGTTAGAAGAATGTAATGCTTAACTTATGTCTTACGATAATTAATATATATTATCACATACAAGGAAAATGTTCAACCTTAATTAACATTTGAATTTGCACTCTGAGATGCCAAATGAAAGGAAACCAAAAAAGAGATACCCTATGCATATAAAAGAATGCTCGGCATGGTGGGTAACGAGACATATGTACTACACCATTAATCAGATGCCAGTATAATTATTTATGGAGGGAATTTACAGTTTATGACCCTGAAATAGGAACCAGATGCCAGTAATAGTTCATATTGTGCAACCCCCACAATTATTGTCCCTGATTCTATCATGCATGATATTCCTTTAAACAATAGGTTGGTGGTCTCTTACTACATTAATATAGTTAAATGAAATTTTAGTTAGTATTACAAGGAAAAATTTGAGGTCAAATTTTTGGGGAGTAATCTATTTCTCGGGTTAAAATAAAATTATTTGTGAATCTTAATATTATGCTTTATGCACACCTTAGAAGATAGTACCTGCTTTATGGTTAAAATAGTGAGTTGGTGATAATACATAGATGTACTAGTGCATTAATGTAATATCATGCATAATATGTACTATACCATATAGGGGGTGGATATACCCCAGAAAATAGTTTAGTTTAGAATCCTGGCTTTGGGAGTCAGGGGTGGGAGTTAAAATCTCTCTTTTCTGGGCGCTAGGGAGGAGTTTAACCTCCGATCTTCGGATTACAAGACCGATGCTTTTAGGCTAAGCTACTAGGGCAAGCTCATTCTAGTGCTTTGTTTTCTAGTCATCCTGCTAGTGGGATGAAAATAAGGAATAATGCGAAATATAGTACGGATGCAATTTGTCCAATGATGATGAAGGGGTGTTCTACTGGCATTCCTCCGATTCATGTTAGGATAATTATGTCTGCTACTAGGGTTCAGAATAAGAATTGGGTAAGGGGGCGGAATGTTAGCCCTCGTTGTTTTGAGGTGTGCAGGAGGGGTACTACTATTAGTACTAGAATTGAGAATAGTAAGGCAAGGACTCCTCCTAGTTTATTGGGGATTGACCGTAAAATTGCGTAAGCGAATAGGAAGTATCATTCTGGTTTGATGTGAGGAGGGGTTACTAAGGGGTTTGCGGGGGTGAAGTTTTCTGGGTCTCCTAACAGGTTTGGGGAAAATAGTGCTAGTAATGTAAGAGCTAGTAATATAATTACGAATCCAAGGAGGTCTTTGTATGTAAAGTATGGGTGGAAGGAAATTTTGTCTGCGTCTGAGTTTAATCCAATTGGATTGTTGGACCCTGTTTCGTGGAGGAATAGAAGGTGGATGATGGTTGCAGCAGCGATGACAAATGGTAGTAGGAAGTGGAATGCGAAGAAGCGTGTTAGTGTTGCGTTATCTACTGAGAAGCCACCTCAAATTCATTGGACTAGTATGTCTCCTATGTAGGGTACGGCGGATAATAGGTTTGTAATTACTGTGGCACCTCAGAAGGATATTTGTCCTCATGGGAGAACGTAGCCAACGAAGGCTGTTATTATAACTAATAGTAAGAGGACTACGCCAATGTTTCAGGTTTCTTTATATAGGTATGACCCGTAGTATAAGCCTCGGGCGATGTGTATGTAGATACAGATGAAGAAGAATGATGCTCCGTTGGCATGAATATTACGGATTAGTCAGCCGTAGTTTACGTCACGGCAGATATGGGTTACTGATGAGAATGCGGTTGAAATGTCTGAAGTGTAGTGTATAGCTAGAAATAGCCCGGTTAGGATTTGGGTAATTAAGCATAATCCTAGGAGGGATCCAAAGTTTCATCATGTTGAGATGTTGGATGGTGCTGGTAGGTCGACTAATGCGTCGTTAGCGATTTTAATGAGGGGGTGCGTTTTTCGTAGGCTTGCCATTAGTGGTTCTTGTAGTTGAATAACAACGGTGGTTCTTCAAGTCATTGGTCTCGGTTAAAGTCTGAGCAAGAATTATGACCTATTTTATGTTTTTGTTATTAATAGCTTTAGTTGTGGGGTTAGTTGCTGTTGCTTCTAATCCTACTCCTTATTTTGCTGCTCTTGGGTTGGTAGTTGCAGCTGGGGTTGGGTGTGGGGTTTTGGTTGGTCATGGGGGCTCTTTTTTATCGTTAGTCCTTTTTTTAATTTATTTAGGGGGGATGCTTGTAGTTTTTGCTTATTCAGCAGCCTTGGCTGCTGAGCCTTTTCCAGAGGCTTGGGGTAGTCGCTCTGTGTTGGGGTATGTTTTGGTTTATTTATTAGGGGTAGGTTTAATGGCAGGGCTTTTTTGAGGGGGTTGGTATGAAGGTTCTTGAGTGGTTGTTGATGGGTTGAAGGAGTTTTCTGTTTTGCGAGGAGATATTAGTGGTGTGGCTGTTATATATTCGTCTGGTGGTGGGATGTTGGTTATTTGTGCTTGGGTATTACTTTTAACTTTGCTTGTTGTGTTGGAGCTTACTCGTGGTCTGAGTCGTGGGACTCTTCGGGCAGTTTAGAGTAGGACTGGGATAGTGGCTAAGATTAGGGTTAAGAGGAAAATAGTGAGGTATGTTTTAATTATTCCTCGTGTGATGTCATTTGTAATTTTTGCTATGATTGTTTGTGTTAATGCTAGACCTTTAGGTCCAATTGTTTCAAGTCATGTTTTGTCTAGTTGGGTGGCAGCTGATTGTCCAAGGGTGAGTTTAAGTTTTGGGAGAAGTCGGTGGGTGATTGCGGGGAAAAATCCTAGTATGTTTGAGAAGTGGTGTGTAGAGATCATTGGAGTAATTTTTACTTGTTTACTTGTTATGTTGGCGAGGTCTATGGCTGTTAGTAGGCCTACAATGGTTACTAGAAGGGCTGCTATTTTTAGGGTAGTTGGTATTGTTATGATTGGTGTTTTTATTGGTAGGAAGTTGTGTGTAATAATGAATCCTGCAATGATGCTCCCTCAGGCAAGTCGTTTGATTGAGTTAATTACTAGTGGGTTATTTTCATTGATTGGGGATAGGGGTAGGAATCGTGGGGTCCCCATGATTACGAAGTATACTAGCCGGAAGCTGTAGACTGCGGTGAAAGATGTGGCAATTAGTGTAAGAATTAGGGCTCAGGCGTTTAGGTAGGATGTGTTTAGGGCTTCAATGATTGCGTCTTTTGAGAAGAATCCTGCTAGGAATGGGGTTCCTGTTAGAGCTAGGCTGCCAATTGTGAAGTAGGTTGAGGTGGCAGGTATGATGTTGAATAGGCCTCCTATTTTTCGGATATCTTGTTCGTCGTTTAGGCTGTGAATAATTGACCCTGAGCATAGGAATAATATGGCTTTGAAGAAAGCGTGTGTGCAAATGTGGAGGAATGCTAGTTGTGGTTGATTTAATCCAATTGTAACCATTATGAGTCCTAGTTGGCTTGATGTTGAGAAAGCTACAATTTTTTTGATGTCGTTTTGGGTGAGGGCACAAGTTGCTGTGAATAGTGAGGTTAATGCTCCTAAGCAAAGGCAGGTTGTTAATGCAAGTTGGTTGTTTTCTATTAAGGGGTGAAGGCGGATTAGTAAGAAAATTCCTGCAACAACTATAGTGCTTGAGTGTAGTAGGGCGGATACTGGCGTAGGACCTTCTATGGCGGAAGGAAGTCATGGATGGAGGCCAAATTGGGCTGATTTTCCTGTTGCTGCCAGGGCAAGTCCCATTAGGGGAATTGTTATATCAAAATTTTTTGAGAGGGTAAAGATTTGTTGGATTTCTCATGAGTTGAGATTTATTGCAAGTCAGGCTATGGTTATAATTAGTCCGATATCTCCTACTCGGTTGTAAATGACGGCTTGAAGAGCTGCTGTATTAGCGTCTGCTCGTCCGTGTCATCATCCGATTAGTAGGAATGATATAATTCCTACCCCTTCTCAGCCAATAAATAATTGGAATATGTTGTTAGCTGTGACCAGGATAATCATGGCTACTAGGAATGTAAGAAGATACTTGAAGAATCGGTCAATGTATGGGTCAGAGTGTATATATCATAGTGCAAATTCTAGGATTGATCAGGTAACGTACAAGGCGATTGGGACGAAGATTAGGGAGTAGTGGTCGAATTTGAAGCTAATGTTGACGTCAAATGTTTGGGTATTTATTCAGTGTCAGTTTGTGATGATGCCTTCTGTTTTAAGGTTTAGGAAGATTATTAAGGGTAGGAGGCTAATAAAGAATGCGGAGCTGACGGCGGTTTTGGTTTTTTCTGCTAGTTTAGATTCTAGTTGATCTGGGTTTAGTGTGGTAATTAGTGGATATATTAGGATAAAGAAAATTAGGAGAAGTGATGAGTGTATAATTAATGCCATTTTAGCTTCCACTTGGATTTGCACCAAGAGTTTTTGGTTCCTAAGACCAACGGATGAACTGTTATCCTTTGGAAGCGCAAGGAAGCCACGGATTTTAACCATGGTAGGTAAGGATTAGCAGTGCTTACTATTTTCTGTACTTCCTTGGTGAGTAAGGGGGCTTTAACCCCTGTCTTTAGAATCACAATCTAATATTTTAGTTAAACTATACTTACAGTAGCATCATCCTCATATGAGTTCTGGTTTTGTTACTAGGAGGAGGACTGGAACAAGGTGTAGGGTTATTAATAGGTGTTCTCGGGTGTGGAAGGGTTGTAGTCCTGTGATGTGGCTTGGGGCTGGGCCTCGTTGTGATATGAGGAATATGTATAGAGAGTAGCCGGCTGTGATTAATGTCCCTAGGCCTGTTAATAGAATGGTTCATGGTGATCAGTTAAATAGGGTAGTGATGATTATGAGTTCTCCTATTAAATTAGGTAAAGGTGGGAGTGCTAAGTTTGCGAGATTGGCGATGAATCATCAGACTGCGGTTAGTGGAAAGATCATTTGTAATCCTCGGGCAAGAATTATTGTTCGGCTATGGGTTCGTTCGTATGCTGTGTTGGCTAAACAGAATAGTGCTGAGGATACTAGTCCGTGGGCAATTATTAGAATAATTGCCCCTGAGAATCCTCAGGGGGTTTGGATTAGGATTCCTCCTGCTACTAAGCCCATATGGCTGACGGATGAGTATGCAATTAGAGATTTTAGGTCTGTTTGTCGTAAACAAATTGAGCCGGTTATAATGATTCCTCAGAGGGCCAGGATGATAAATGGGTAGGCGAGTTCTTTTGATAGCGGGTCTAATATAACTATTATGCGCATTATTCCATATCCTCCTAGTTTTAGTAGTACTGCTGCAAGTACTATAGACCCTGCTACGGGGGCTTCTACATGTGCTTTTGGTAATCATAAGTGTACTCCATACAGGGGCATTTTTACTAGGAATGCGATTAAGCAGCCGGCTCATCAGGCTATGTGGCCTCAGGAGTTGAGTTGTAGTGGTTGTGAGTATTGTAGTACTAGTATTGATAGTGTTCCGGTGGATTGTTGGAGTAGGAGTAAGGCAACTAAGAGTGGGAGGGATCCTGCCAGGGTATAGAATAGGAAGTAGGTTCCTGCATTTAGGCGTTCGGTTTGATTACCTCATCGGGTAATAATAATAAGGGTTGGGATTAATGTGGCTTCAAATATAATGTAAAATATAATAATCTCTGTAGCACCGAATGCTATAATTAGGAAGGTTTGTAGTGAGGCAAGGAGTGTGATGTATGAGCGTTGCCGGCTAATTGGTTCGGGGTTGATGTGGTTTTGGCTGGCTAAAATTATTAATGGGAGTAGTCAGCATGTTAGTACCAGGAGGGGGGTTGATAATGGGTCTGTGGCTAAATATATATTAGAGGAGGTTCATCCTGTCTCTGATGTTCATTTTAGTCATGTTAGGCTAATAAAGGCGATTAGAAGGCTATGTGCGGTTGTAGCTGTCCATAGTCATTTGGGGGAAATTAATCAGATTGTTGGGAATAGCATAATTGTAGGAATTAGGACTTTTAACATTGTAGTAGGTTTAGGTTTTGTAGGCGGTCGGTCCCGTGAGTACGGGCTGTGGCGACTAGTAGTGCTAGGCCTGTGCTTGCTTCACAAGCAGAGAAGGCCAGGAGCAGCATGGGGGCTGTAGAGAATCCTGTGGATTCGAATTGTAGTGCTCACAGGGCTAGTGCAATGAACAGGGATAGTATTATTCCTTCTAAGCAGAGAAGTGCGGAGAGTAGGTGGGTACGGTGGAATGCTAGACCTATCAGTCCTAGAATGAATGCTGAGCTAAAGCTAAAATGTACGGGTGTCATAAGGGGGTCGTGGAATTAAACCACGATCTTCTGAGCCGAAATCAGAGGTCTTGTTTTGGACTAACTCCCTATTCTGCTCATTCTAAGCCACCTTGGGTTCATTCGTAGATTAAGCCAAGAGTTAGTAAGATTAGGACTGTTGTGGCTCAGAAGAATGTTCCGGTAGGGTTATGGAGTTGATCTCCTCAGGGGAGGGGGAGGAGGAGAGCAATTTCTAGGTCGAAGAGTAGGAATAAGATTGCTACTAGGAAGAAGCGTAGGGAGAAGGGTAATCGGGCAGATCCTAATGGGTCGAAACCACATTCATATGGGGATAATTTTTCTGCGTCTGGGTTTATTTGTGGTAATCAGAAGGATACAATTGCTAGAATTAGGGATAGGGCTACTGTAATAACTAAAATGGTTATGATTAGATTCATTATCTTTCCTTGGGGTTTAACCAAGACCGTGTGATTGGAAGTCACTTATACTAACTTTAATACTAGAAAGATTATGAGCCTCATCAGTAGATGGATACGTAGAGGAATAGTCATACTACGTCGACGAAATGTCAGTATCAGGCGGCGGCTTCAAAGCCAAAGTGATGTTCGGATGTGAAGTGGTATTGGATTTGGCGTAGAAGACATACGGCTAGGAAAGATGAGCCAATGATGACGTGCAGCCCGTGGAATCCTGTGGCTACGAAGAATGTTGAGCCGTAAACTCCGTCTGCGATTGTGAATGGCGCTTCATAATATTCTATGGCTTGAAGGGCAGTAAAGTAGAGTCCTAGTAGGATGGTTAGTGCTAGTGATTGAATTGCTTGTTTTCGTTCTCCTTCTATAATGCTGTGGTGAGCTCATGTGACTGTAACTCCTGAAGCTAGTAGTACGGCGGTGTTAAGGAGCGGAACTTCAAATGGGTCTAAAGGGGTGATTCCTGTTGGGGGTCAGCACCCTCCTAACTCTGGTGTTGGTGCTAGGCTTGAGTGGTAAAAGGCTCAGAAGAATCCTAGGAAGAAGAAGACCTCAGAGGTAATAAATAGGATTATTCCGTATCGTAGCCCTTTTTGTACTGGGGGCGTGTGGTGTCCTTGGAAGGTTCCTTCTCGGATAATGTCTCGTCATCATTGATATATTGTGAGGAGTAAAAGAATTAGTCCTAGGGTTATTAGTGTTGTTGAGTGGAAGTGGAATCAAATTGCTAGACCGGATGTTATTAGTAGTGCAGCGATGGCTCCGGTTAGGGGTCATGGGCTTGGATCAACTATATGATAGGCATGTGCTTGGTGGGCCATTAGACGTTCTCTTGCAGGTAGAGGCTTAGAAGAAGTACAAATACATAGGCTTGGATTATTGCCACTGCGACCTCTAGTAGTGTTAGCAGGAAGAGTACTGCAGCAGTTAGAATTGCTACAGTTGGCATCATTGGTAGTAGAACAAATACGGCTGTTGCGATTAGTTGAATTAATAGGTGACCTGCGGTCAGGTTTGCTGTAAGTCGGACTCCTAGGGCTAGTGGTCGGATAAATAGGCTAATTGTCTCGATGATGATAAGTACTGGGATTAGGGGGATAGGTGTTCCTTCCGGAAGAAGGTGTCCTAGGGCGACTGTTGGTTGATTACGTATCCCAATAATTACTGTGGCGAGTCAAAGGGGTACGGCGAATCCTATGTTGAGTGATAGTTGTGTTGTAGGTGTAAAAGTGTATGGAAGCAGGCCCAGCATGTTAATGGTAATTAGGAAGATTATTAATGAGGCTAGTAAAAGCGCTCATTTGTGGCCTCCTACATTTAGGGGGAGTAATAGTTGGTTTGTAAATCGGTTAATAAATCATCCTTGGATTGTAATAAGTCGGTTATTAATTCATCGAGATGATGGGGTTGGGTAGAGAACTCATGGCAGTGCGGTTGCAACCGCGATTAGGGGGATTCCCAGGTATGATGGGCTTGCGAATTGGTCGAAGAAGCTTGCTATCATGGTCAATCTCAGGATTCAGTTTTGTGTTTTTCAGCACTTACTGGGGCTGGCTCGTTTGGTGAAACATGGTTTAAGACTTTAGTTGGAATAATGGTTAAGAAAATTAATCAGGAGAATACTAAAATTGCGAATCAGGGGCCGGGGTTTAATTGTGGCATTTCACTAGGGGTGGTCGGGAATCACCAATCTTTGGCTTAAAAGGCCAATGCTTTGTCCAATATTTAGCTTCCTAGCGAGGCGTCTTCTAGTATTAATGAGGATCAGTTTTCGAAGTGTTCTAGTGGGACTGCTTCTACTACGATTGGCATGAAGCTGTGGTTGGCACCACAAATTTCGGAACATTGTCCATAGAATAGGCCTGGGCGTGAGGCGATGAAGGCGGTTTGATTTAGTCGTCCTGGTACTGCGTCTATTTTTACGCCTAGGGAAGGAACAGCTCAGGAGTGTAGTACATCTTCGGCGGATACTAGAACACGGACTGGGGATTCTATGGGGACAACTATTCGGTGGTCAGTTTCTAGGAGTCGGAATTGTCCAGGGGTAAGGTCTTGGGTTGGGACTATGTAGGAATCAAAGCCTAGGTTTTCATAGTCTGTATACTCGTAGCTTCAGTATCATTGATGTCCTATTGCTTTAATTGTTAGGTGGGGGTCATTAATTTCGTCTATAAGGTATAAAATGCGTAGTGAAGGTAGAGCAATTAAGACTAAAATAACGGCTGGTAAAATGGTTCATACGATTTCGATTTCTTGTGAATCTAGAATATATTTGTTAGTGAGTTTGGTTGAAACCATTGCAGTAATAATATATAATACTAAAGTGCTAATTAAGATTACAATTATTAGTGCGTGGTCGTGGAAGTGTAGAAGCTCTTCTATAACGGGTGATGCCGCGTCTTGGAATCCTAGTTGTGTTGGATGTGCCATTAAGCTTTGATAGCTTAAGACATGCAGGGATTTAACCTACGATTTCACCTTGACAAGGTGATGTAATTTGCACTTTACTAATGTCTTTAAAAGGAAGTGACAGAGTGGTTATGTGGCTGGCTTGAAACCAGTATATGGGGGTTCAATTCCTCCCTTTCTCGTTAGTTTGATTGAATTTGGACAAATGCTGGTTCCTCGTATGTGTGATAAGGAGGAGGGCAGCCGTGGAGTCATTCTACGTTTGTTGTGGTTAATTCTACAGATAATACTTCTCGTTTGGCGGCGAAGGCTTCTCATAAAATAAATAGGAACATGATTACTGCGACCAGAGAAATTAGTGATCCAATAGATGATACTGTGTTTCATAGAGCATAAGCATCTGGGTAATCAGAGTATCGTCGTGGCATGCCTGCTAGGCCTAGGAAATGTTGTGGGAAGAATGTGAGGTTAACTCCGATAAACATTACTCCGAAGTGGATTTTTGTTCAGGTGCTATGTAAGGTGTATCCGGTTAGTAATGGGAATCAGTGTACGAAAGCTGCTATGATGGCGAATACGGCACCCATTGATAATACGTAATGGAAGTGTGCAACTACGTAATACGTGTCGTGGAGAACAATATCAAGTGACGAGTTAGATAGGACAATTCCTGTAAGTCCTCCTACTGTAAATAGGAAGATAAACCCAAGGGCTCAGAGCATGGGAGTTTCTCATTTGATTGATCCTCCATGAAGTGTGGCTAATCAGCTAAATACTTTTACACCGGTTGGAATGGCAATAATTATTGTTGCAGATGTAAAGTATGCGCGGGTGTCTACGTCTATTCCGACAGTAAATATGTGGTGGGCTCATACAATAAACCCTAAAAGGCCGATAGCCATTATTGCTCATACCATTCCCATGTAACCGAATGGTTCTTTTTTGCCTGAGTAGTAGGCTACGACATGGGAAATAATTCCAAATCCTGGAAGGATGAGAATATATACTTCTGGGTGACCGAAGAATCAGAATAGGTGTTGGTAGAGGATTGGGTCTCCTCCCCCTGCAGGGTCGAAGAATGTAGTATTAAGATTTCGATCTGTTAAAAGCATTGTAATGCCGGCGGCCAGTACTGGTAGTGATAAGAGAAGTAGTACAGCGGTTACAAGTACAGATCAAACGAATAGAGGTGTTTGATATTGTGAGATGGCTGGGGGTTTCATATTAATGGTTGTAGTAATAAAATTAATAGCCCCTAGAATTGATGAGACCCCTGCTAAGTGGAGTGAGAAAATTGTTAGGTCTACTGATGCTCCTGCGTGGGCTAAGTTGCCTGCAAGAGGCGGGTATACTGTTCATCCTGTCCCAGCTCCAGCTTCGACGCCAGAAGAGGCTAGCAGTAATAGGAATGATGGGGGTAGGAGTCAGAAGCTTATGTTGTTTATTCGGGGGAATGCCATGTCTGGGGCCCCAATCATTAATGGCACGAGTCAGTTTCCAAATCCTCCAATGAGGATAGGCATTACTATAAAGAAAATTATTACGAAAGCATGGGCAGTTACGATAACATTGTAAATTTGGTCATCACCTAGAAGCGATCCGGGTTGGCTTAGTTCAGCTCGAATGAGAAGGCTTAAGGCGGTTCCTACTATTCCGGCTCAGGCACCAAATACTAGATAAAGGGTACCAATGTCTTTGTGGTTAGTAGAGAAGAATCAGCGCGTGATTGCCACAGGTAGGGTGGCCGAGTGTTTAGGCGGTGGGTTGTAGCCCCGAAGACAGAGGTTTGAGCCCTCTCCCTACCACAGCCCTGTGGTGAAGAACACATTGGATTGCAAATCCGAAGACGCAGATTGATAATCTGCCGGGGCTTTTCCCGCCTTGCGGTTTAGAAGTCGGCGGGAAAAGTAGATGGATGCTCGCTGGTTTGAGCGCTTAGCTGTTAACTAAGAGTTTGTAGGATCGAGGCCTTCCCATCTAGTAAAGGCTTTAGTTTAATAAAAACGTCTGATTTGCAATCAGGGAATGCGAGTTAATTTCTTGTAGGTCTTATCAGGGACTAGAAGATTTTCACTTCTATTTAGGGCTTTGAAGGCCCTTGGTTTAATGGTATTATCCTAAGTCCCTAGGTGGCTAGTATTATGATAGTCGGAGTTATTGGTAATAGTCCTAGGGCGGCTGTGGTGAATAGGGCTAGGGGTAGGTGGGTTTGGGTTGTTTGGGTTCGTCAAGGGGTGGTTGAGTTGGTTGTATTGGGGGAAATGGTTAGTGTTATTGCGTAACACAGGCGTAGGTAGAAGTATAAGCTGATTAGGGCGGCGAGAGCTATAGTTGTTGCAATGATTGGGAGGTCTTGTTTTGTTAATTCTTGTAAAATTAATCATTTTGGTAGGAATCCTGTGAGTGGGGGGAGGCCTCCTAGTGATAATAGTGCTAGGGCAGTGGTTGATGCTAAGATTGGGCTTTTTGATCAGGTTGTTGCGAGTGTGTTGATTTTAGTGGTGAATGATGTTTTTAGGGTGAGGAATGCTGCGGATGTTATGATGATATAGGTGCTTAGTGCGATTAGTGTAAGTTGTGGGGCGTATTGGATGACAATGATTATTCATCCTATATGTGCAATTGAGGAGTAGGCTAGGATTTTTCGTAATTGAGTTTGGTTTAGTCCTCCTCATCCGCCTACTAATGTGGATGTGGCTCCTAGTAGGGTTAATAGTGTGGGGTCAATTGTTTGGGCTGTTTGGATAATTAGTGCGAATGGGGCAAGTTTTTGTCAGGTGGATAGGATTAGGCCTGTTGTAAGATCTAATCCTTGTAGGACTTCTGGCATTCAGAAGTGTATTGGTGCTAGTCCAATTTTTAGGGCTAAAGCAGTTATGAATATTGTGCTGGCGATGGGGTTTGATAAGTCGTTAATGCTTCATTCTCCTGTTATTCAGGCATTTGTTGTGCTTGCGAATAGAATTATAGCTGCTGCTGTGGCTTGGGTTAGGAAGTATTTTGTAGTTGCTTCTACTGCACGTGGGTGGTGGTGTTGTGCTATTAATGGGGTGATTGCTAGGGTGTTAATTTCTAGTCCTATTCAGGCTAGTAGTCAGTGGGAGCTGGCAAAGGTTAGGGTGGTTCCTAGTCCTAGGCTGGATAGTAGGATTGCAAGTACGTATGGATTCATTGGCGGAGGAGGGACTTTAACCGTCATGTTCGGGGTATGGGCCCGAAAGCTTTATTAGCTGACCCCGCCTATAGAAAGTGGTGTAGAGGAAGCACCAAGAGTTTTGATCTCTTGAGTATGGGTTCGACTCCCTTCTTTCTAGGAACTGAGGGGATTTTAACCCCTATAAATCACTCTATCAAAGTGGTCCTTGGGCGTTCAGGCACAGTTCCTTGTTTATAGTTGTGGGGGGAGCCCTGCTAGTGCGATTGGCAGGGCGGTGTGTCATAGTACGAAGGCTAGTGTGAGGGGGAGGAAGTTTTTTCAAACTAAGTGTATTAATTGGTCGTATCGGAATCGAGGGTAGGAGGCACGTACTCATAGGAATAGAATTGACAGTAGTGCAGCTTTGGTTATTAAATTAATTGTTGTAAGTTCTGGCATGCTTGGGATGTGGGAGGCCCCTAGGAATAATACGGCTGATAATGTGTTTATTAATAGGATGTTGGCGTATTCGGCTAGGAAGAACAGGGCGAATGGGCCCCCTGCATACTCTACGTTGAAACCCGAGACTAGTTCTGACTCTCCTTCCGTTAAGTCAAATGGTGCTCGGTTTGTTTCAGCTAGTGTTGAGATGTATCATATTGCGGCTATGGGTCAGGCGGGTACGAGTAGCCAGATGCTTTCTTGGGTGGTGTTGAATGTTTGTAGTGTGTATCCTCCTGAAAAGATAATTACTGAGAGGAGGATTAGTCCCAGGCTTACTTCATAGGAAATTGTTTGAGCTACGGCTCGTAGGGCTCCGATTAGTGCATATTTCGAATTTGATGCTCATCCTGATCCAAGGATTGAGTAGACTGCAAGGCTTGATAGGGCTAGAATGAATAGAATTCCCAGGTTAAGGTCAGTTACGGGGTGGGGTATGGGTATTGGTGCTCATAAGGTTATGGCTAAGGTTAGGGCGAGTATAGGGGTGGCTAGGAATAGAAATGGGGATGATGTGGAGGGGCGGACTGGCTCTTTGATAAAGAGTTTAACTCCGTCGGCGATGGGTTGTAGTAGTCCGTAAGGCCCTACTACGTTAGGGCCTTTTCGTAGTTGTATATAGCCTAGCACTTTTCGTTCGACTAGTGTTAGGAATGCTACTGCTAAGAGGACTGGTACAATGTAGGCTAAGGGATTGATTAGGTGAGTTATTAGGATGTTTAGCATGAACTGGGGAGAGGATTTGAACCTCTGGCTAAAAGGGCTTAGGCCTTTCGCAATTTACCATGCTCTGCCACCCCAGTGTGTCCTTATTTTGGAAAGCTGGGATTTTGGCTCTCCCTTTACTTTATTTATTTGTTTTCATAAATTAGGGGTGGGGCGTGCTTGAAGTATGGGCCCCTCTTTTCCGATCCTTTCGTACTAGGAAAAGTAGCGTTACAGATAGAAACTGACCTGGATTGCTCCGGTCTGAACTCAGATCACGTAGGACTTTAATCGTTGAACAAACGAACCCTTAATAGCGGCTGCACCATTAGGATGTCCTGATCCAACATCGAGGTCGTAAACCCCCTCGTCGATATGGACTCTGGGAGAGGATTGCGCTGTTATCCCTAGGGTAACTTGGTTCGTTGATCGGCTTCGGGCAGCCGGATCATGTTTGGTCAGATGTTCTGTGGCTTAGAGATGTCTCTCTTGGTTTTAGGAGGTTTTCCCAATCCACTTGGAGGCTTTGTTTTCCTCCGTGGTCGCCCCAACCGAAGGTAAAATTTCATATTCCACAAAGTTTTTGCTTTTTACTGAGTTGCTTGACGTGGTTGAGTTTTGTACCTTAAGCTCCAAAGGGTCTTCTCGTCTTGTATTATTATGTCCGCTTCTGCACGGGCAGATCAATTTCACTGACTGGAAAGGGGAGACAGTTAAGCCCTCGTTTAGCCATTCATACAGGTCTCTATTTAAAAGACAAGTGATTGCGCTACCTTTGCACGGTCAAAATACCGCGGCCGTTGAACTTGTAGTCACTGGGCAGGCTGGACCTCCTATACATAATTGTGTGGCAGGAGGCGATGTTTTTGGTAAACAGGCGAGGCTTGTGTTTGCCGAGTTCCTTCCTTTTCTTTTAGTCTTTCCTTTAGGTGCACTCCAGTGTGGGGATAACGATTGTTGGGTTGTGTGGTTTTCTTGGTTTTTGTGTGGCTCACATTGCTCTCTTGGGTTGAGTTCGTTAATTGCCAATGGTCTGTCCGGTTTGGCTTACACTTGTGCTGGGAGAAGGGCGGGCCTTCTTGTTACTCATTTTAGCATAATTTCTTCCATGGGGGCATGGATTAGCCTAATAGAATTTAGGGGAGTAAGATTATTTATCGGAATAATAAACTTTTTTCTGTCTGAGCTTTAACGCTTTCTGTTTAGATGGCTGCTTTTAGGCCCACTAGAACAGTATGTTTTGTATGTTATGATCTTTATCCTCCTGATAAGGTTGTATCCTTTGTTAAAGGGGCTGTACCCCCTTTAACTAACTCTCGTTTATTTCTCTTGGTGTCTTGTTTATGTATTTGTTTGATTTGAGGTGTACGAGGCTGAACTTCTATTCGTTTCTTAGGCAACCAGCTATCACCAGGTTCGGTAGGTCTGTCACTTCTACCCGGAGCTCTTCCCACTCTTTTGCCACAGAGACGGGTTGGCCCTTAAATAGGCTGTCTCGGGGTAGCTCACCTGGTTTCGGGGTTTCAAACTAAAGGTCTCTTTGCTTGGGTGTACTGGCTAAATCATGATGCAAAAGGTACAAGGTTTAATCTTTGCTTTTTTGTGCTTATATGGGTTGTTTCATTTCTCTTTCAGCTTTCCCTTGCGGTACTATTTCTATTGCTTTGGTTGAACCTTTTCTGTCTCCCATACTCAGGTAAAAGAATGGTTTAGTTTTTGGTGTTTTGTCCATTTTATTTTATATATATTGTTTGGTTAGTTTTGGTGGGTAAGCTAGCTGTTTGGCTCAGGGCGATCCAATTTGCATGGATGTCTTCTCGGTGTAAGTGAGATGCTTGACTAACTCAGCCACACCCTGGGTTTGATCCAAGTGCACCTTCCGGTACACTTACCGTGTTACGACTTGCCTCCCCTTGTCAGTGCTGTGTTATTAAGTATTTTGGGTGCGTTATATGACAGGGGAGAGTGACGGGCGGTGTGTACGCGTCTCAGAGCCGGGTTCAAAAGGACACTCTGTTTCCTTTTTACTACTAAATCCTCCTTCAAGCATTATTTCATGGTGCATATTCGTAATGTTCTGTGGTAGAAAATGTAGCCCATTTCTTTCCACTTCATGCGCTACACCTCGACCTGACGTTCTGGGTTGTACCCATTTTGCTTACTTTTGTTACCTTCACAGGGTAAGCTGACGACGGCGGTATATAGGCTGGGATGGCTAGAAGTGGTGAGGTTTAACGGGGGTTATCGGTTCTAGAACAGGCTCCTCTAGGGGGGTCTGAGACACCGTCAGGTCCTTTGGGTTTTAAGCTAATGCTCGTAGTACCCTGGCGGACATCTAATTGTAGTTTGATGTCTAAGTTTACGGCTGAGCATAGTGGGGTATCTAATCCCAGTTTGTTTCTCAGCTTTCGTGGGGTCAGGTTGGGTTATTAAAGCTACTTTCGTGTTGGGGCTTCGGACACCTAGAAGCGTATGACGGCCAAAGGGCCATTTGGCTTTATTTTCGTTTATCCTTAACCACCCTTTACGCCGTTGTATTATCAACTGGGGCCTCTCGTCTAACCGCGGTGGCTGGCACGAGTTTTACCGGCCCTTTTAACACTGACTGAGTCAAGTTTTCACTTATGGCTTAATGTTTATCACTGCTGAATTCCCTTGGGGGTGTGGCTAGGCCAGGCGTCTTGGGCTAAATGTTTGTGCCTGATGCCCGCTCCTCGTCCCCGGGCGGGGGATTGAGGGCATACTCACTGGGCTGCGGAGACTTGCATGTGTAAGTTGAGTTAGAGCTGATAATAAGGTCGGGACCATGCCTTTGTGCATGCGGAGTTTTTTAGGACTCATCTTAGCATCTTCAGTGCTATGCTTTGTATTAAGCTACGCTAGC